ATTATATATAACCCGGGCGTGAGCTATTGAACAGGTACTGCATCGCGATCCGCAACAGCTATTTACATTACGAATGCTGTTGGTGCTGGTAGCCATGATGCTAGGTAGCCGTGATCCACTAGCTCTTGCTTATGTCCCACTATAGTTGCAGCTTTCAACCAGAAGGAGACCCTAGAAAAAAGGATGGTAGCTACTATCGCAATGGCGGTCTTAAGTTATTTGCTTAACTTCTCTATTTTCGTTCCGTGCCCACTATTAGTCAGTAAGCCAAAGATCCCCTACTAATAAGATAAGAAGAACATCACGCTGCCTTTCGCATGTGTTTTCTTTGAATTCCAACCTAGTTCTTTATACCTTTTCTTGTTGGAGGTGCGCTCTTCTTTTCCGATGGAAATTCATCCGATAACGGATTCCCTTACAAGAAGATCACTGCAAGGATCCAATCTAGATTTTAGCGGGTTATTAGGAAGAAGATTGTTGTGCCCGAATCCGGTCAACAAGAATCCGCAGCTATTGACGTAGGCGCTATGATAATTGCCCTGGCGATTAGCCGAGTTGGAAGACCAAGCTGAATAGTTTTTGCGGGTCAAATCGTTTAAAGCAAAGATTCCGTTGGTGTTCCATAAGCCCTATTCAGTCCTATTTTATTCACTCTTAGAATAAGAGAAAGAGGAGCTGTTTTCAACAAATCAATATATGGGTGCCTGGTGAATCCACACGATTCAGCTTTTTTATTCTGAGCCGAACACTTGCCCTTCGTGCCTAAAAAAAAGGTTAGTTCAAGGGCAAAGATAGGGAAATGCACGCACTTGTTTTCGTTTCAGATGCGATCAAAAAGCCTTTTTTTTCAAGCGTAGAGACTACATATGAGGAAGATGCGAATAGAGATGCGGAAGTTCCTGTTGGAGGTGCAGGAGCAGTGAACATGACTCTTGCAGAAGGAATCTAAATAAAGAGGAGTTCCAGGCGTAGGAATTTATTACACTAGAATCATAATAAATCAAATAGTAGGAGGAGGGGCAAGCACGATCTATTCATGCCCATGCTTAGCTCTACCCATAGAAAGATCTTCCTCTGCCTTGATTAACCACTGCTTCAGTGAATTCCAGCGAACTACAACTTCCGATCGGACTATAGTAAGGAGAGTTTTTTGAGAATGTCTGGTTCTTCCGCGAATAGACTCTTAGGCTAAGAAGAATAGGTTTTGATCCCACCTTTGAAATTGAAAGAGTGGTTTGGTTCTCTCAATACAGCAACTCGAGTTTTCAAGCTGAACTGCCTTCTGTAATGAGCTTGAATCGTTCGTTGACTCGAAGTCTTATTAGCGACTTTGTGAATCGCGAGGGATTGCTCTTTTCAACTAGTCTTAGAGTGGGAGATTGAAAAGGCGGATTCGTCCTTATTTAAGAAAAGTAAAGATCAAAGAAAGCGGATTGAAAGAACTGTTATTCTTATTACAGCTTGAAGCGAAGGAAAAAGCTTCTCATTTCAACTCAGACAGTGAGGGGGAGGCTCGAGAGACCTTCCTTCTACGCCTGTGGTTCTTGCACAAGCTAGCCCAATAATTGGACGGGTGCCAGGTACTAGCAATACGAGGAGAGGACTTTGAGGTCAAGCCTTCAGAAAGACTTATGCCATCTTAATCTTCTAGTTTGCCTCCTTTTCTTCTTATTAGTAAGCTCTGCTCTTAGAGTCGATTCCTACTCTCGAACAGAAAGCAGGTAAGCCCTTCAAAGCTTTTCTTTTAATAACAAAGAGAGTGAGAGAAATGTCATCTAAAGAAAGGCAGGTGCCATCCCTGCTGATTAAAGAAAAAACTCTTCGCTGGGAAAAAAAGATTCTTTTACCCTTTGAAAGTTGCTAACTCGGATGTTGTCTCCTAGTTGCTCCCTATTCTCGAACTGGAATATTCTTCTTCTTACTATACCTCTCTAGTCTTCTCTTCCTATTCATTCTCTTTCTGTTGCCTAGCTAAACCCGAAGCAAGCCTGAAGCAGTGTAGCAAGACCTTCTATCCCTCCATTGAGGTCAAACCTCTCCATTTACCCGTTGTTTGTCGGACCCGATTTTGTAGACAAGTGACATATCTTAGAAAAGAAAGGAGAGCCCTTTACTATTACTAATATAAATAATAAGCATTTCACAAAGGAACTCTGCCCTCTCGTCACGCTTGCCGACAACCCGCTTTCTATCCCCCGAGCACCTTGTTGAATTGAATGAATAAAGGGGATGAAGAGGAAAGCGTATTAGATCAAGCCACTCTTTTATACAACTAATAAGTGCAGCCCATTCCGTCGATGTAGTACAATCAGTTCTTTCTGTCGAGTTCCATTCCTTGATGAAACGGGAAAGAAGGATCCACCTTATTCACAACAACAGCACTTCTTCCACGAATAGGTGTTCGCCATGGGGAAGTCAAATATGAAGAAGTCATTTAATCAAATCAGCACGAGGATATCTAGAACGGCTGGAAGACTTGTGGTGGTCCCTAAGAAGCCCCTACGATGACTCATCGAATTTCCTAGCCGGGGAGAATGCTATCAGAAAGCAAGCCAATGAGCTAATGATGACTAGCCTTTGATTGAAGGCCGGGCCAAGGCAAGGAATGCGAGAACAAGGGAGGTCCCACTTTTACTGTATTCAAAAGCAAGCTAAGATTCATCAGAAAAGCCCTAGACAATACTACGCTGTCGGAGTAGAGGCAGCAGTTGCGGGTTCCGGTGCGGCTAAATCAATAGGACCGTCTGGGGTTGGCGGAGTTGGTAGGAAGCACGGTTGGCGAGAAGCTGGTACTGGTTTCTCGCTTTTTCTATGAATATAGAATAGGAAGATCAAAAAATTAGTTGTCTTTTAAAAGAATAAATGCGGTGGATTACTCTTTAAAGCTTAGCTTAGTAGGTAAGGCGCTGCTTATTGAATTGAAGGGGATGTTCTGGTCGAGGTCGAACAGCTCTTATCTTATCGATAGTTCAGCATTCATGCAAAGACAAAAAAAATTAGCCTTGCTTGCTGAATCGACATGTAAAGGTAAAGAAAGACCAGTTCGCTTTTCAAAGATTGATTGTTAGCAGCCTTATTTAGTTTTAGTAAAGCTTTGCTGAGCCTTTTTCCTTTTTAAGAAAAGCATAAGGGGACTGCTCATAGGAGGACTGAGCCTAGCCAAATTACTCACTGGTAAAAGGCACTGGGGATTCTATTATGATTCTAACTCATGCGAAGGCAGAAAGCCTGGAAAAAATGTCTGGAGGGAAAGAAAAAATACGCTACTTAAAAGGAAAGGAAAAGATAGAACTCAAACTACAAGAAAGGAAACTAAACTGGCTTGCTTGCTCACATGCTATTAGCTCACCGACTTTCTTGCTTTCCTAAAATCCCTACTCGCTAAAGATACAAATCGCCCCAAGCAATGAAAGACTTGAAAACGAACTTGCTTCTTCGACACCAGATCTTGATCCTGCTCTTCCGAGGAGGCTCTTGCAATTCTTCCTCCCATAAAGGTTTCATGTTTTGAGGCTAATCCCTTTTCTTAGTTGAGGGAGGCTCCTATCCGATTGACAAGAGATGCTTGCTCTTATTGGAGTATGCACTGGGCCCACGCTTTCTCGATCCACTATCAACATCTGCCACATCTGCTAGTCGGCAGAAAAGGCTAACTAAACCTCTCTGTAGGCAGAAGAGGGGTAGCTGGATCAGAGCAGGAAGGCAAGGAAGTCAGATATGGGGTAGATGGCACTAGGCTGAAGACATGGCTTAACACATGAGCGACGGGCGAAGAGTGATTATTTCTTTCTGCTCGTAGTTCCTCTCTCCTTAGTGTACTCGTGGTACTAAGTATTTTGTGAATCGATCGAATCCCTATCCCTGCCGGTCGATCAGGTTGCTAGTCTCTCGATGGTTCCCAACCCCTTTTCTCAAAAATCCCATTTCCTTCCTCTATGGGAAATTTTGGAGTAGTATCCTAAGAGTCATTCGCAGAAGCAGCTCTTTCAAAAGCACCCAAATCTGATGAAGGAACTGTGGAATCCGTGTTCATTCGCTGAAAAACAACAAAACTCACTTCGTCCCTGCACTCCTAGCTGCATAAGGCGCGACTTCAAGGAGCCCTGCCCTACATTCCTGACTAGGAATGATATAAGGTCCGCCCTTAGGGAGTTCCTTTGTGTGTGGCAATAAGCCTCCTACCTTCTAGTCCCTGCTAGCTCGCTAAGTTAGGTAGCTTCTCCTTCCCTCGAGCCTGGTCCCAGGGCATCGCTCTTCTAGTAGCAGCAGATTTCGTTCAATATATAGAAGTCATTTTGGGACCATGTCCCCCGAGAAATGACTCGGTCGATATGGCATAAGACGTTTCCTCGTTTCGATCCTTTACTAAGAAAGACCCGTGAGTTGGGTATGGGGAATATGATCGAATGACTCTTCGTCTTACGCCTGAAACTTTGCTAGCAAAAGAAGGGGATTCCAGAAAAGAAAAGACAGAGATAGCGAGGGGAAGCTGAACAATGTAGCTATAGCTGCTCACCCTTCCTTCGAAGCTGTTAAGCCCACTCCGCCAGTGAGGAGTGTATCCTACTGGTTAAGGCTACGCCCTATGGACATTGGTTACTGGGCTTCAGAATAGATTCGGGAGGGGTAGTATAGCTCTTGCCTGAAGACGATTCGAAACATGCATTATGACTCCGGAATTCTAACATGAACGTTCGTTGATAAGTCCAAAGAAGGATCCGCGCACGGATCAGGCTTTCTGACTCGCGAAAATAGACTAATGCCTAAAAGTAAGCATTGGATAAATGCCCGGGTCCTGAGATTACTTACTTTCTTGTAAGAGCAGGTTCAAGACTTTTCTTTATATACACAATTATCAGTCAATAGTCTGACTATAGGTCTATTTTAGGCAAGAAAATGATCTTTTTCTGAAAATAAAGAGTAAGTGATGTTCGAGAACGCTTCTGTGCGGCGAATCCTGAATATCTAACTGAACGGAACTTTCTGCGATTCTAAAAAAAGTATAGTCTCGTACGTTCCGCGGCTTCGGCAGCCCAGCTCCATTAGGTAGCCACACCGAGGGGGCTAGAAGTTAGTGAAAGGGAGGATCCAGGGCAAGAAGCGCCTTACTCTTTTTTTTGTTCAACAAATATAGTAAGTGTATAGTTCCTATCCATTTAGGTAGAACGTAGGAGTGAGGGACGAAGTGAGTCTTCCCCGCGCTGGCTTGCTTAGAAAAATCGAAGATCTAGCATGTGTGCAGTAATTTGAAATTCATTTCTCTCTGCTGAAGCTTTTTTTGATAAAGAGAAGACGGTGCGTCAGGCGTCAGATTCGGGTAAGACAGAAGTCTTTCTAAGATGAGATAAGTTTTCAAAGCAGAAAAGCATTCGAACTAAAGAGATGGAAGCGATGTGCCTCAGGGACTTGACAGAAAGTTTTTAACCAACCCAGTTCAGTAAGCTTAGGAGAGGGCTTTAGCGAGATGTTAATGAATCGGTTCTTGCTCACGACTGCGGTACCATTGATTCTCTTGTCGTAAGGGCATAAGCCAGTTTCACCGAGGGTTTCAGCAGTGATTAGGTACGAGCAAGAGTCTGATTAGTCTTATGCTTCCACTGCTGATATTCCACTAGCCCCAAGGTCATTCCCAAGGGCTGCAAGGGACCGCCTTGTCTAGACCGACAACACAACAAACAAGGGCAACTCGAATGGAACTATAAGAATAAGAGTAAGATAACCTTTTCATAGTAGCCCTTTACTCTGCCGGCTTTCCGCCGCATCGTTAGCCCTCCCTTGTATAGAATCCTGCTAGGGAGCCCTCGTTTGGCCCCTTTTGCCTTGCCCGATACGACATGGAAAGCAACATAAGGGTCCGAAGGAGATCAACTACATCGGCTTAGGACTTTTGATATGCTCCACTTTGTTATTCAATTGCATAGCTGGGAACTTCCACGGGATCGAAGGCAGAAAGCAGAAAAACCCGGTTCGATAGAGCCAGGGACTTCTCCTTATACGGATACTGGGGATAATAACTACTCCTAGCCAGGCACTACTGATACGAATGAATCTACCAGGAGAAAGATTAGGGAATCAAAAAGTCTATTTACATTGACTATATTGTAAGGTGATTATAGAGGCATATTACAGGAATCCTCCAAAGCAGCTAGATTTTCTTCTGCCTGGCTTGAACTGAAAGGGGGACTTCGCTAGTTTCTCAGTTTAAAAAGAAGAAGTAGGGGCTACTTCTTTCCTTAGGTGCACCCCCTCAAAGAGAGGTGAGTGCCTTATGAAACCACCGCAATACATTGGTTTTTCTTCCCACTTCAAATTTTTTTTTCCGCAGTAAGCAAACAGCGAATCCGTGGGTATTTGAACCCGAGTATCCAGTAAAAAGCAGAATATTTGATGGGGGGATCTTAAACTAATTTAAAAGCTTGACTCGCAACTTCACTTATTCTTTCTCTCCTCTTCTTTTGTCTCTTCATTGCATCGGACCATTGGCACCTCCCGGAGGCCCGGGCGCGATTTCGAAACATAAAGAAATCCCGAAGCGAAAGCGAAAAAGCTAGTTATTCTTCCCGTTGAATCCGCTTTTGACTTCCTAGTTTCGCAGCTGTTTTTTCCGTTGCCAGCAAATTCTTAATTGGAATTAGAGGGCTTGCTGTGAAATTACACTGCTCCTATAGTATTGATGAATGGATTCTATTTTGAGTATAACTCATATTTTCTATTGTGAGTCTAACTTAGGTCTAAGTTAAGGTGAAAAATATATTGACAACCAAATATGTTGACACAGCAACAAGGCCACGGGGCCCACTGTCCCGAAGTGCCGGAGACATTGAAACAACAACACTATCCCATGGTGCCAACACAAGCCAAGACATTGCCAACCCGATCCAAGGAAGGCGAACAAGCCGATTCGTGAACAAAACGATAGGCGAACAGGGCAAAGGGCAGAGGGTGAGTTGCATGCGGGAGGATGGAGATGTAGCGTAGGGATTTTCTTTGAATTAGAGATGAATCTCTGACATCAACTAATACAATTCCGTAAACCTCGATATAAGCGCAAAAGCGAAGTCTCATCTATCTTATAGCTCAGCTCAACAAGATCATTTAGTTCAATATGAAACACCCGCTGAATCTGGCTTTCATCACTCATTTCAATGAACCATTCCTTCGGCTCTGTCCTTCCCTATACTAAACATAACTAGAAGACTTTGATGTCAATCTTTCGGCATGGAAAGAATAGACTGGTCGGCTTGCTTGGGTTTGATGTCAATAACAGGAGCCCTGGCGAGAAGAAAGAAAAAAGATTGATGTTCATTCTGTTGCGATTCATTTAGCCCTTAGAATCTGCTGTTAAGCATCTCTTACGAAGCAAGGGCTTTTACATAGTGAACGGCAATGCGAAAGAGAAAGAAAGGGCATACAATTATTCGATTTCATTTCTTGTTCGGATTCAATCAGAAAGGAAGGTAATGAATGGGCTATTATCGCTATATAACGAACTAAAAGACGAATGTTAGGAAGTTAAATAAAGGAGGAGACAAAGTCTTAGAATAGAAGGACTTTACCGGTTTGAGTTTGAATCTGTTGCAAATGCATGTGAGGGAGGGATTTTTCTAACTTGAGAGCATACATCTCTTCCATTTGCGTAGATAGAAGAGCCGGCTAGAAACTCCTTTTCATTGCCTTCTCTTTTCACTCCACCTGCCCGAAATGACAGATCCGAAAATGGCGTCGTATGTGAAGATGCCCAGACTCTTCCCTTATTGAGATGGTTCACTCCTATGTTGACTGCACTTTTGTGGTTGCTTGCCCTCGCCCTATAATAAAAGAGCTCTATGTAGAGCTTTAGCTTTGACTGGCTCACTCTGGAAAAACAAGTTGAGCAGCTTCCCGCCTCTCTTTCTCAAGTGAGACAAAGGCATTCAAGATCTACTGCTAAAAGACAGATCTGACCTTTACTTTCCATCTATTCTTTCAGAACCTTATTCTCTATTGAGCTTGAACTACTAAATCTCTATTATTACATACCTGGTTTACTACAGTTTCACTGCCCTGAAGGGAGCAGTTCTTCCCGGAAAACGTGGAATAGAATGCTATGCGGGCATTGCGTGATCTGAGACACACTGGAAGTATTCGGGATTATGTGAAAGCTTTTTCAGCACTCCCTATTTCATCATTTAAGAAGAAGGACATCCGGGAAACTTCCTTACTATAATAAATAGGAAAAGGATAAGCTGTTCACATTCCTGGAAGGCTTGAAGCCCTCGGCACGACTTGAGCTTCAGCGCCAACGGGTATCAGACTTGAGCTCGGCCATGGGTGCTGCCGAGCGGATTATGGACTTCCACGAAGAGCGGAGAGACAGACAGATGCCAATGAATACACCCCAACAAAGAGGAGGGGGCCCCAGCCAGATCTTTTCGAACCAATTCCAATAGAGGTGGGGGAGATAGATAGACAGTCCTTCGCATCGGCCAATCCTCAAGGAAGCTCGAAGAACAGGCCAGCGGAGGGCAAAGAGAGTACAACACCAAGGAACAATGGGTCTTTCTTCTGTGATGGGCCTCACAGATTCAGGGAGTGCCCGAAGCGACAGCTTCTAAATGCTTTATCAGACCACCTTTTTGTCAAACTGCGCAATAGGGGCCCTAAGAAAATAAGAAAAAAAATATGGAAAAAAGAATGGTTTGAATTTTCACTTTTATCCATTAACCATTTAGAGTTCACGCGCATCGCATCCGCCTTCTGCTTTAATCGCTACAGCTAGACTCAGCCCTAGCCAATGATCTTACCTACAATAACCTTCAAGGCAGGCCTTTTCTTCTCACTTTCTCGATGGGAAGAATAGGCTTGGGCTCACCATCCAAGCTCCCTCCTAGAACGGCAATTGGGCTGCAGATATTTCTAGTTGGTAAAGCTTTCCTTAGAATAAATATCGTAGCGTAGGCCAAGCTGGGAACTCCATGAGACTTTCCAGCTAGGGATGGTGAGTTTAGCCCCTATCTCTCCTCCTTAAGAGCCCTGTAAGCATTCCATAACTGAATGAGCTTCCCCGGAGTCAAAGCTTATATAGAAAACAAAGTAAGGAGACTACAACGCTCAGTTTTTAGCCTCACTCTATCCTTTTAAAATAGCTTTCTTCCTTCTCTTAATAATTGGTCACGTTTCCATGTGAAGTCTGTAATGTAAAAAGAGTTTACTACTCCGCTGATCAATCCAACGCAATAATCCCGGCTAGGCATCAAGCTCGATTCGGGATCACTAATCACTAACAGAATCGGAACGAAACTCTGTTTGCCTTACTAAAAACAAAGAAAGTCGGGTAGCCTAAACGCCCTTCCTTTCAAGGAAATGGGATTCGTATTCAACACCTAAGGATAGCGAAAGAAAGACAATCAGACTTTTTGCCTTCAAAGAAGGGACCTTGCCCATCAAGTATCTTGGAATGACCCTTATTTCCACTAGACTCACAACCAGAGCTTCATTAAGTAAGTAGGCCTCTCATTAATAAGATTACAAAAAAGGGTTGAATCTGCTTTGAGTGTGCCTACCGTTCATTTATATACCCAACTTCTTTTAAAATTATGTGAACATACCTTCATCGAGGGCTATTCCTACTTGTTTTGTGATATTTCCACCCCGAAAGGTGGTGCTGCTAGCCAAGGTTATGACTATAAGGAATAAAGCAATGGTATACGAATCCGCTGAAGCAAGAGAGACTCAGGAGAGGGATTCAAATTATGAAAAGGAGGTGGTAAAGATAAAGATACTCATAAGCAAATGCAAAAAGAGTGGATTCAGGTTCGGTTCTTCTTAGTTGGGTAAAATAAAGAAAGAAGCGAGCTATACTATATATAGATACTGCCCTCTGCTGTTAGCGGTTTCGTTTGGTTGTCCTTTCCGTTTTGTTCTTTCCATTCAAGCAATCCTGCTTTTTCGAGCGGGTCTAGGTCTAGTTGAGACTGAAGTCAATGCCCCGGAAAATGGCGAGAATCATCTTATAGAAGTAGTGTTCCTGATTGTCGCCCCTTTAAGTAAGTAGAGATAGGGTAAGAATATCTTTTTCTGCCTCTAGTTGATTCTTTATCAGTCCGGGATGTCAGCCTTTAAAGAAAGGAATTTATTCAGTTCCAGGGCTTCTTCATCTTATAAGATGACGGCAACATCCTAGATAAGATCTACGAATCTGATAACGTAAGCGCTAGGTCATCAACGATGTGGTATAGTCGCGGTTGTCGCTTCGCTCCCTCTGCCCTGATTTTATGGGAAAACAAAGCATCGAGATCAAATCCAGAGCTAAAACCTAGATTGCGCGAGATCTTTAAACGAGGAAATTCACTTGACTAATAGAATCTAACTAATAGAAAGGCGAGCCAAAGAGAAAAAAGATCTCTTCACTTGGAGCCATAACCGTAGTCTGGTTGGACTTCCTGACCCCTTATTTATAAGATTTGGAATAGCTCTTTTTCTCTGCTATGGGAACTCAACGAAACTGGCACTCTGTATGTGCTGCTATGATAGTAAGCTCTTCCTGCTCTCTTATGCCGTTACGCTTACTTGAGCTAGCTCTTATCGGTAAAGAAATTAGATTACCGGACGGAGAAAAGAAAACTAACTAACGGGTCGGCTATCGGTAAAGGAAGCATAGGCCTCTAACTCGGTTCATTCCCTCTTTCCTTTCTTGCAGCTGTTAGGTGTCATATTTCTCGTAGTCGTCTTAGTTTTTTCTAGCCCTATTTCATTCATACGTTCCATCGAGAGAAAGCCATTGTTGGCTAAACAGTTGATCTGGTATGCCTTCTTAAACTAAATAAAGTAAATCTTTCGTCCTCATCCCAGCAGTTGCATTTTTGGGGGGATTCTCTTATTTTCATACGTATAGGATCGTCTTACTTCCGGTGATTCCATTTCACCGTTAGCAATTGAATTTGTTGGTTGGAAGAGGAAAGTCGGATGTATACCATTTCCATACAATAAGATCGAATCTCATTGTTATTCATTACACACACATAGCTCGAGCGAGAGCAGTTGCCTAACTTGGTTACGGTGATGGAGCGCTTTTAGACTTGACTAACCGGCAGAAGCGCTCGAGAAACTCTATACTGGACTTGGGAGGAGGAAAGAAATGGCATTTGAACCGCTCACATCACAGTAGTCGTAGCGTAAAGGCCCACTTCGCTAGCGATCTTGTTTTTCCGTCACCCGAGATCCAAGTCAGCACCTTCAATTGCTCAGTCCAAGTTGGCTTATTTGGTCTAACGAGCCTTGTGAGGCCAAGCCTGACGCCTTGCCTTAGAAAAAGGATCTTGATTGATTTATTGGCCGGGTATGGAGAATGTCCGTAACTGATCCTGCTAGAGAAGGACCTTTTCAGTAGGAATAGTTTCAATGCACCGGGAGAAGCAGCCAGTCAAGTTTGAATCTGTCAAGTATGAATACCAGCCACGGAGAATTCCAGCGCACATGAGTGAAACTATCTGTTAAGTAACTTGGGCAAAGGCTTAAAAGGCAAGACTATACTAAACTAAAATTACGAGTAGATACTTCCGCAGGAGCAGAATCTGGTGCAATGGATGGCTCCCAAGCCTGGTATGCAGCAGCGCCTTTTTCGTCCGCTTTCATTCATAGAATTTCTTAGATCGTACATAAAAAAGTGTACTTTCGCATCTCTTCTACATTTGCACCTGGAATATCTCGAGATCAACTTGTTCATTTTTATCCCCTTATTACACTCAAGTAATCAGCTCCAGGTTGGATTGGAAATGGTGAAGTCTACTTTTGACCCTTACTTTATAGAAAGATCACCATGGATTCAATTTAAGGAAATTAGTATGTATTACATGTGTAAGATTGACAAAGCGTAAACCTTCCATCTTTCCTTAGTTCGCGGAAAGAAGCGTAGGACTTACTAACTCGGAAATGGTCCTACTCTAATGCACTTCTCAGCCGTATAGAACAGAACGAGAAAGAAGAGTAGTCCCAGTCTGCAGTTATATAAATTAGTTCACAGCCAGTACTAGTGCGAACATAGGCATGAAGAGTTACGAAACTCTTGCTAGTTGGTAGATAGGCCATATGAGTGAACGCATTGGTTCCCTATCCTGCAACTTATTTACTTGTGTAAGGTACTGATAGCATTAGAAAGGAGCTAAGGGAGAGCCAGTAGCTTCAGAGTGGTATATCCTAGTCTTAGTGTCGTACTCATTCTATCGTTTAGTTCCGTCTATCTTCAACTCACTTTGCTCACTTGTTTGATCTTATCCTAGCAAGATTTCTTACATGATTTAGCTTTCTTAAGTACTAATTGGCATTCTTCCTTTCGTAAAGACGGAGTTTTTCTCTTTTTGTGAAATAAAACTAGCCGAGTTAAAGGGGGAATTCCTCAAGCTTCCAATTTATCTCTCAAGGCTGCTAACGAGGCCATTAAGGCTTGGAAAAGGAGGAAGTAATATTGGATTTTTTGATTGAGTAGGAAAAGTGAAATAGAATTCGAAGTCAAAGCTCTTCTTATTACTAAACAAGCGAGAAAAGCTCATCTATTAATGAAACGCTGTTCGAGGCTATATAACTCGGAAATCGGGATCGGGAAGAAGAGCATGCAGCCATGAGACTTGTTTTCCCATTGTCCCGAAGTAGAATGGCTTGAGTTCTCACCTAAAGCGAGCTTGTATGCACATTTCATTCTTCTATCTTTTCAGTTGCTGTAACGGATTAAGCGTTAGAACGGGAGTTAGAACGCCCGAATGTCTCCTCTCATTGAGTAGCTGATACCACTGATTCAGTTAAGGCAAATAGCCCATATAATCTCTCCTGTTGGTCAATCCCACCTTGCGACCTTCATCCCCCTTCGAATGAACAAAGTAAACTCCCCTAATGTCTTTAGAGCAGCATATCTCTAGCTGATTGATAGTGAAGGGCGGTAAGAAGCCCTATTCAAGCTCATTCTAGCGAACGATCCTTGCCTACTTCCTTTCCAACTACCTTAGCGTCATCTCGGGAAGGGGGATTGGTTTGATTAAATAAGAGGGCTCACCAGCTGACTTACGAGTACCAGCAGCCCCTACCATTATAAAAAGCTAAAGCTTTCCTTATGCCATTCTTATTTCTAACAAGAGAAGAGAGTGGGAATCCCCTCTTATGTCATTTCCCTCCTTCCGAGAATAACTCTTTCGGTGGGTTCTGCTCCTCTCCTAACAAGTCGAGCTATAAATACCCTGCCTGGAGGCAGTAAGATTTGTTTAGTTTAGGTTGCTATGACTTGCTCCAACAGCCGTAGCTAAAGGCTTAACCCATTGTTGAGTACCCTGATTCTTCAACCCCGACCTCAAGAGAATCTGGGAAAAAGTTCCATATCAAATAAGCTTGCCTTCTCTTATTGTTTCATAAATGCGGTAGGAAGAGAGAAGTTTGGGGCTCTGGCCTGTAGCTATCGGAGTTTCACTCTTCTCTTCACCTCCTTCGTACTCTTCCTTTACTATTTATTATATTAGGCTCAGTCACTTCGTGCCCTCCAAACAGTTCGCCTATCGTATCAGCTACATTCATAGAAAACAAAGTTCTTCAAACCTCGGCATCTTTTCTTTAAATCCAAAGTAGTCGAGTTCCTTCCACTCTTGTAATAAAACACACACCTCTCGCTTCGCTCGAGCTACTTCGTTCCTCTCCTTCCAGACCAATACATCCTCTGTGAGGGCTATTAACATAGCGCGTCAGGTAAAGAGTTAAGGTGTTTAGTCCAAGCTGCCTTAAACATGCCATCAAATTCTTCATGCGTTAGCCAAGCCGCTTCAAAACGAAGAGGCCTATTCTCTCTATTTGGTGGAGAGGTCAGTTCAGAGCAAAACATGATGGGGCAATGGTCTGAGCATAAACGAGGTAGGCGCTTCTTGCCCTACCCTCGGGAAAGGAAGACAAAGCTTCTAAATTCCACAAAAGGCGATCCAAGCCGTCTTCCGGTATTCGAATATACAATAATCGATACTCATAATGAACTCTTAAGATCACCTTATTATTTGTTGCAGATTCATGTTATAGACGACTGACAAGGACAGGTATCCAAGGTGCTTCCAAAACGATTGTAGGAAAGCTGAAGTTGACTTACCAATAGAAGGGGGTTTTGCTGAAGCAACGAATAGGACGAAGAACTTCCCACGTTGAAAAACCTTTCTTGTGTCATTTCACAGCAAGCCCGAATGTAGCTTCATCCCTACGCTACATCTCCCTGGGTCTTTGGACATTCCACTTTTCGGTTGTTGGCTGGTTTCGAGCATGTTGTGGTCAGACATATCTGGCGAGAAGGTAATCGCAGCGCTGATTGCCTTGCGTCTTTGGCACAGGACTCTGGTATGGGGGTGACTTTCCTTGACTCTCCTCCGCCGGCACTGCTTCCATTATGGACGGCTGACCTACTTGGAGAATCCTCCACTTGAGATTGTAGAATCTCTCATATTGTACCAAAAAAAGAACATGAGGCCGAGAAAGGGTTTTGTCGCACGATCATGGGTGCTGTAGTAAAGGTGAGATTGACCACCTCCGGGCCGGGGAATTCGTACTACAAAATAGGTGTCGATCCCTCCCTATATCACTCTTTTAAGGGTACGCATTCTAGTTAGAAAATGGATTCCGTTAAACAAATATCATGCAAGAACGAGCCTTCTCGAATAGGAAAAAGCAAGCCGAAGGCATTTCTTGAAGGTATTTGGAAGACCCGCACCTTTGACTAGGGACCTGGCCCCCACTCTATCTAGTTGTTCGGCAAGTCTAGCAACAAGACCCAGCTCCGCCTGGAAACCCTACTGACTAGCAGACAAGAAAGGATCCGTGGAAGATACTTCTGGTGAAATGGCAGAAGCGATCGAATCGACGAGATTGATTCCCCCATTAATAAAGAAAAAACTACACAAATAGCATCTCTTTCTTCCAGATGTTCATAATCCCAAGTAAGGTATCGTATTCGACTAGACTTTGTTCCCTACTGTGCCTAACTATATAGGCTCCTCTTCCTCGTCTTATGACACACCCCCTTTTGGGGCCTTCGTCCTCTGAGCCTTACTAACACCTTCTTCGCCCCCAAGCGTACCGAAGCGCATTCGTCACCAGTCTACCGCGCCATGCTAGCCACAGAAAAGTGCACCAGCGGGCCGGGATCGGCAACTTCCAAAGCCATCCTAATTGAACATTTTCTCCAGAGGTTTCCTCGGCCACTAACCTTGCATAAGCAGATTGAGAAGAGTACATTCCCTTTAGAGGTTAAGCTCCACACATAGCTATCAGCCATGTCTTTCCGGGGGTATCCTAATATTTTGTTAGCAGCTTCAAGAGGGACTTGAGCAAAAAGACTTTCAGAATTCCAAGAACCAGCTTCCAGTATGTAATCACTCACACGTGCATTCAGGTCAACAACACTAGCCGAAACATTTTCATAGTCGAGCTTTTTTTTTGCTATCGAGAAATTGCCATCGATCTACCCAAAATCTGGTATTGGTACCATCGGAGATCCTCTTTTGGAGCCCAGTTGAAAGGTTCCGCAAGTCACCCACTTTCGTGTTTCTCGTTCCTCTTCGTTGCGTAGCAAATCAGCTACATACTTCGATTCCTTTTTGCTAGATACCCTACATTCTCGGGAAAAAGAATTGATTCTTTCGTCTGAGTGGTTCTTTCGACTGTTCGCCTAACGGCATTCATTTCTTCTATAGAATTTCTTAGAAAAGTCTTTCTTCTTCTTTCTATTCATAACTATCATACTAAATGTCCTGCATATCCATACAAGACCCGAGTAGGTCCTTCGCTTGTCTCTCTTGTCCATCTTCACTTTCATCCATAGGCCCCTCTCGTACTAGGGGTGGCTCCTCGCGGTTCTCCCTTTAACACCAACGGTAGATAGGAACCGAACTGTCTCACGACGTGCGAAAGCGGAAAACCAACTTCCAATGCCTCCATATACTGCATTTTCATGATCTGATCTAAATACAAAGCGGGTCACTCGATAAACCCGTAAATCATACTATCAGGCGCTTTCTTGGGATGATATTCCTCGAGCTCGAAGTGGCAATATATGAACTAATAAGCCCTCGGCTTATCTTATTATTAAAAAGGCAAAGAAAAGAAATATTCAAATGAAATTTGAATACAAAAGCTTACCCACTTGCTATCCTGCTTGCGGCGAAGGACAGGCCTAGAGGATGGTTGATATTAGAAAGTACTGAAATTGCATGGGCTTAGCTTAATACTTTTTCTAACGGACCCGGCGTCCCTCTTCTAGCTCGGCAAGACAAGACCACTGGTTTTTCCATCATCCAATCCACAACAAATCGAATGAAAGCCGAACCGGGATTTCTAGCCGACCAGCGAACACACGGAGGAAGGTAGTAGTGCCGTTTGCATGGTCTATAGTGGTATTTCCGAGGTCGTTGATTGTATCAAGGTTTTACGACCCGCCGGACTTAATACCTTTCCCTTCCAAGTAGCAAGCTTTTTCAAAACTCTATCAATTAGGTGCCATGTGAAATCTTCCCATGTATAATTGGGACTCCTAAGTAAGTCCCCAGATTTTATGATAAGGTAATTTGACAAGAAGAACTCAAAAGGTTAGCCCTTTCTTCTTATTAGTAAAGCTATTTGTATTAGGAGAGACAAATAACTTCGATTTCTGCGGACTAATCTGCAACCCTTCCCTCACCCCAACCAGCCTATTGATCAGCCTTCTAAGTGGCAGGCCATTAATACCCGCTGATCACTGATTGTTCTGATAGAGACTACGAATCTAAGGGGGGCTTTCTATGTTCACTCTTTTTTCTTTCCTCATCCGAAAGGGTGGGTTTACGGTATCCCCGTCAGCGAAGGTCTGCTTCACTTGCTTGTCTCTAACTCCTAGCAAGAGCAGGTCACTCCCACGAATGCAGATCCGTTGCAAACCCAATTTTGGACGGCATGTTAAAGAGTGGGACAACTCACTGAAGTAGAAGGCTTTTATAGAGCATGTGCGGGGAGTCAAGTTCAGTATCATCGTATATCAAGTACTCGCTATGGACAAGAAGATGATCCACTAGAGGAGGCCGGGGTGGGGAAGGAAAAGGTGGAGAGGAGGAGAAAGGAGAAAGAGTCTCTTTTGGTTAGCTAGACCATCTTCCCCATAGGACACTAAGGCTTGCATCTCTTTCAGAGCCTTGTTGCCAGCGAAACGAAACCCTGCCTTGCGCAATTGCTTTGCTTAGCTTTCGAGCTAGCTAGCTCTATACTTCTTTATGTCTTTTCTTAGTTAACAACCTTCTGCCTGCCTCTGAAAAAGATGCATTCCTGGTTCCAATTCAAAAGAAAACTAAGTACTCCCTTGCTGCTGTTCTAAGCTGATCTGGCTTTCAGCTTCAAAGGGCCCGACCCGGAAAGCGCAAAAGAACGTACTCTAGTCCAGCTTAGAGTTAGAGGGAGCCTTATTCCTACTCAATGTGGGTCACTCACTGCCCCTGCCTTATCTGTCATATAGGAGGAGTTGCCTTGATGTCATAAAGGT